GAGTTTATAGATAGAGTCAGAACTTTAGATAAAAAATCTTTTGATATAGGTAAAAAAACTCAATTATGTAATTGTAATTATAAAACTAAGAAAAAAGAATATTTTCCTAAAAAATATGATCCGTTATTATATGGGCCCTATCGTGGAAGAATCAAAAAATTGTTTTCACCCCCTAGCATAAATCAAAAAATATATAAAAAAAAAAAAATGGGGGAATTTTGGATAAATAAGATTCATGCTCTACTTCTTACTAATGATTATCGCGAATTTAAACAAACAATAAACAAACTCAACAAGAGTAGATCATTAGTAACAAAAAAGAGGTTTTCTTTATTTCGATATCAAACTATTCATTCAGAAGACCCAGTCAAAAAAATTTTAAAATGGTTCTTCAATGTAGTTATAACTAAATCCAATGATCAAAGAAGTAGAAAAAGATCTATTGAAATAAAGGAAATAAGTAAAAAGGTCCCTCGATGGTCATACATACTACTCGATGATTTGCAACTAGATGAAGCCGAAAACCACGAGGACAAGGTAGAAACGGATTCTCAAATTCGTTTAAGAAAATACAAGTTTCTGGTGATTTTTGATGATAGCGAAGATCTTAATGAGCCTGATCCATTAGGCGAAATGATTTGGATACGTTATTTACCATATTCGGATTTTCGTCGAAGTATAATAAAAGGTTCTATGCGTGCCCAAAGGCGTAAAATGGTTATTTACCAACTCTATCAACCAAAGCCACATTCCCCTCTTTTTGTGGACAGAATAGACAGACGCCTTTTGGCTTTGTTTGGCAAAATGGGCAGACCCCTTTTTTATCTTTTGGCCATACTAGACAGACGCCTTTTGGCTTCTGATATTCGCCTTTTGTCTTTTGATATTTTCGGACGGATGAAAGGAATTTTTCAAAATTTGATGGGTAAAAAAAGCAAAGAATTACAAATCTCTGATTATACAAAAGAAAGAAAAAAAGTTGAAAAATACCAAGACGCAGAAAGACTACGACTAGAAATAGCAGAAACTTGGGATAACATTTCATATGCTCAAGCAGTAAGAGGTTTTTTCTTAGTAGGCCAATCAATTTTTCGAAAATATATTCGATTACCTTCATTAATAATAGCTAAGAATATTGCGCGTATTTTATTATTTCAAGTTCCCGAATGGTCCGAAGACTTCAAGGATTGGAATCGAGAAATACATATTAAATGCACTTATAATGGTGTTGAATTATCCGAGAAAGAATTTCCAAAAAACTGGTTAACAGACGGTATGCAGATAAAAATCTTATTTCCTTTTTACCTGAAACCTTGGCACCGATCTAAGTTAAAACCCTCGAAAACACAGAAAGCGCAAAAAAATGATTTTTGTTTTTTAACAGTTGCTGGACTGGAAACTGACCGTCCTTTCGGTATCCCTCGAAAACGAAAAGGGCCCTCGTTTTTTGGACCTATTTTTAAAGAACTGAAAAAAAAAGTGAAAAAATTATTAAAAAACAAGTCTTTTATAGTTTTTAATGTTTTTAAAGAACGAGCAAAATTTCTTCGAAAGGTATCAAAAGAAATAATAAAAAAATGGAGCATCAAAAACTACGAATTGGGTGAAACTAAAACCGGCGATTCTATAATGAATAATCAGATGATTCGTGAATCACCTATTCAAATTCGATATACAGAATGCACAAATTTTTCACCGACAGAAAAAAAAATGAAAGATCTGACTGAGAGAACAAGCACAATCAACAATAAACTAGAAAGAATTCTAAATGAGAAGAAAAATGGATTTCTAACTCAAGAAAAAAATATTCATTCTAATAAAAAATTAGAATCATTAAAAAGATTTTCTCAAATATTAAAAAGAAGAAATACTCGATTAATCCGTAAATTTTCTTTTTTTATCAAATTTTTCATGGAAAAAATATACATAGATTTTTTTCTATGTATCATTAATATTGCAAGAACCAATGCACAACTTTTTATTGAATCAAGAAAAAAAATTATCGAAAAATCCATTTCCAATAAGAAAGAAACTGAAAAAAGAATTAAGAAAAGAAATCAAAAAAAAATTCACTTTATTTTAACTAAAAAAAATTCCCTTGATAATATTCAAAATACGAATTCAACCACTTTTTCTAACTCCTTCTCGCAAGCATATGTATTTTACAAAATATCGCAAACTCGAGTTATTAACTTCTATAAATTCAAGCCTATCCTTCAATATCATGAAACATCTCTTTTTCTTAAAAATGAAATAAAGGATTTTTTTCGGAAAGAGGGAATATTTCATTCTGGATTGAGACATAAAGACTTTTGGCATTCTGAAAGGAATCAATGGAAAAACTGGTTAAGGGGGCATTATCAATATGATTTATCTCAGATTAGCTGGCTTAAATTAGTACCAGAAAAATGGCGAAATAAAGTCAATCAACACTGTATGACTCAAAAAAACGATTTTAACAAATGGGACTCATATGAAAAAGAAAGATTCATTCATGATGAAAAACAAAATGATTTCGAACCTGATTCATTACTGAATCAAGAATATCAAAAATCATCTAATTTTAAAAAACATCATAGACATGATTTTTTCTCATATAAATCTATTAATTATGAAGAGAAGAAAGACTCATATATTTATAGATCACCATTACAAATAAATAGTAAAGAAGAGATTTTTGATAATTACAAGATAGATAGACGCAAATTTTTTGATATGTCAGGTGGGCTACCTATTTATAATTATCTAGGAGAAAATGATATTATGGCTGAGGAGAAATTTCCAGATAGAAAATTTTGTAAGATTGATTTTTGCCTTAGAAATAATAAGGTCGAGCTTTATTACTGGCTCAATACCGGCACCAAGAATAAAAAAATTAAGAGAGGTCCTTTTTATTTATCAATTTCTAAAAATCAAAAAATCAACCGATTCAAAAAAAAAAGACCCTTCTTTGATTGGATGGGAATGAATGAAGAAATAGTAAATCGTCTTATATTGAATCCAGAACTAGAACTTTGGTTCTTCCCAGAATTTGTGCCACTATATAATGCATATAAGATTAAACCGGGGATCATACCAATAAAATTACTTCTTTCCAACTTTAATGGAAATGAAAGCATTAATCAAAACATTACTGAAAGGAACCCTTTGATAGAATCAAATGAAAAAAGAATTCTTAGATTCGAGAATGGAAATCAAGAAGAAAAAGATCTTCTAGACCAAGGGGAAGGGGATCCTCTATCAGATGAAAATGGAGGTAGATCAGACAAAAAAAAACGTAGAAAAAAAAAGCCCGACACGAGCCCCGAAGTCATGGAGCTTTATTACTTCCTACAAGGGTATTTGCATTTTCAATTTAGGAGGGAAAGGGTAAATAAAAAAATGATCGATAATATTAAAGTCTATTGTTTCCTGATTAGATTGAGAAATCCAAAGAACGTTGCTATATCCTATCTTAAACGGGGAGCACTGACTGTGGATATTTGGACTATAAATAGGCGCACTCTTAAAGAATTAAGTACAGGCGGGGTATTGATTCTCGAACCGGCTTATCTGTCTATAAAAAACGATGGACAATTGATTCTATATCAAACCATAGGTATTTTTTTGGTTCATAAGAATAAATACCAAAGGAATCCACAATATCTAGAATATGTTGATAAGAATCAAATTGATGAATCCATTTTAAGACATCAAAAAATGACTAAAAATAGAGACAAAAATCATTATGATTTCTTTGTTCCTGAAACTATTTTATCCCCTAAAGGCCGTAGAGAATTGCGAATTCTATATTTTTTAAAAAAAAGCGAGATAAATGATCTACATAGAAATCCAGTATTTTGCAATCAGGTAAAAAACTGTGGTCAAGTTTTAAATAGAGGCAAATATCTCGGTATCGAGAAAAAGAAACTAATTAAAATGAAGTTCTTTCTTTGGCCCAATTATCGACTAGAAGATTTAGCTTGTATGAATCGATATTGGTTTAATACTAATAATGGCAGTCGTTTCAGTATCCTCAGGATACATATGTATCCACCACGGTTGACAATTTGGTAGTTACAAGTCCATTTACATTAATTTTGCCATATATACATATATTATTAGGTAATATGTCGGCTATATGAAAACAAATAGATAGACGCGAGGATTGTCTTACATTCCATCTTGAAAGAGGATACTAATTTAATGACATACATATTATCAATTAGATCTATAAATGAATGAATAAAATCTTCTTATTTTATTTGTATAGGAATACAAAAAAAAGATAAGAAGATTTTGTTCATTCATTTTTTTTATAAAAAAAGTAGGAAGTTTATAATGAACTTAAGGTCCTTCTGTATATCAAAATGACTAATATTATTATTACTAATCAATCAAATTCACATCAAAAAATTTGAAATTATAAAAGGGGATAAGATTTTGTTTTATGGTAAAAAATTCATTCATCTCAGTTATTTTTCAAGAAAAAAAAGAAGAAAAGCGGGGGTCTGTTGAATTTCAAATAATCTGTTTCACCAATAAGATACGAAGACTTACTTCCCATTTTGAATTGCACAGAAAAGACTATTCATCTCAGAGAGGTCTACGAAAAATTCTGGGAAAACGTCAACGGCTGCTGTCTTACTTATCAAAGAAAAATCGAGTACGCTATAAAGAATTAATTAGTGAGTTGGATATTCGGGAGTCAAAAAATCATTAATTTGAAAATTTTGACTTAGTTTTTTCATTTATTGGATCTTGAGAATTTTGATAAACTTCTTTTCGTTTTCAGCAATTCATGTAAGAATGAATCGAGGAAAAACTTATGAATAGACCAGCTACAGAAACAGACTTTATGATAGTCAATATGGGACCTCACCACCCATCAATGCACGGTGTTCTTCGTCTCATCGTTACCCTAGACGGTGAAAATGTTGTTGACTGCGAACCAATATTAGGTTATTTACACAGAGGAATGGAAAAAATTGCGGAAAACCGAACAATTATACAATTTTTACCTTATGTAACACGTTGGGATTATTTAGCTACTATGTTCACAGAAGCAATAACCGTAAATGGACCAGAACAATTGGGAAATATTCAAGTGCCTAAAAGAGCGAGCTATATCAGAGTCATTATGTTGGAGTTAAGTCGTCTAGCTTCTCATCTGTTATGGCTTGGACCTTTTATGGCGGATATTGGCGCACAGACCCCTTTTTTCTATATTTTCCGAGAAAGAGAATTAGTATATGATCTATTCGAAGCTGCGACCGGGATGAGAATGATGCATAATTATTTTCGTATCGGAGGAATAGCAGCCGATCTGCCTTATGGCTGGATAGATAAATGTTTGGATTTCTGCGATTATTTTTTAACAGGAGTTGTTGAATATCAAAAGCTTATTACGCGAAATCCCATTTTTTTAGAACGAGTTGAAGGAGTAGGCATTATTAGTGGAGAAGAAGCAATAAATTGGGGTTTATCCGGACCGATGCTACGAGCATCTGGAATACAATGGGATCTTCGTAAAGTTGATCATTATGAGTGTTACGACGAATTTGATTGGGAAATCCAGTGGCAAAAAGAAGGAGACTCATTAGCTCGTTATTTAGTCCGAATCAGTGAAATGACGGAATCCATAAAAATAATTCAACAGGCCCTGGAAGGAATTCCAGGGGGTCCCTATGAGAATTTAGAAATCCGATGCTTTGATAGAGAAAGGGATCCAGAATGGAATGATTTTGAATATCGATTCATTAGTAAAAAACCTTCTCCCACATTTGAATTGCCGAAGCAAGAACTTTATGTGAGAGTTGAAGCCCCAAAGGGAGAATTGGGAATTTTTCTAATAGGGGACAAAAGTTGTTTTCCTTGGAGATGGAAAATTCGCCCGCCGGGTTTTATCAATTTGCAAATTCTTCCTCAGTTAGTTAAAGGAATGAAATTGGCTGATATTATGACGATACTAGGTAGCATAGATATCATTATGGGAGAAGTTGATCGTTGAAATGAGAGTTTATACAACAGAAATAGAAGTACAAGATATTAATTCTTTTTCCAGATTGGAATTTTTCAAAGAGGTCTATGGAATCGTATGGATCTTTGTCCCTATTTTGACTCTTGTATTGGGGATCACAATAGGCGTACTGGTAATTGTATGGTTAGAAAGAAAGATATCCGCAGGAATACAACAACGTATTGGGCCTGAATACGCCGGTCCTTTGGGAATTCTTCAAGCTTTAGCAGATGGGACAAAACTGCTTTTCAAAGAGAATCTTTTTCCAGCTAGAGGAAATACCCGTTTATTCAGTATTGGACCATCTATAGCAGTCATATCAATTTTACTAAGTTTTTTAGTAATTCCTTTTAGCTATCAACTTGTTTTAGCTGATCTCAATATCGGTATTTTTTTATGGATTGCCATTTCAAGTATTGCCCCTGTTGGCCTTCTTATGTCAGGATACGGATCAAATAATAAATATTCCTTTTTAGGTGGTTTACGAGCTGCTGCTCAATCGATTAGTTATGAAATACCATTAACTTTATGTGTTTTATCAATATCTCTACGTGCGATTCGTTGAAATACAAACTTTTCTTTCTTTTCCCTATTCATTCTTTTCTTTCGCTCTAGAAAACAAGTTGAACGAATTGAATAGATATTATTTATTATCCTTTTGGTTGATAAAGTAAATTAGATAGTTATATATGAGTGAAAGAAAGCAGCTTATCAATTTGCAGTAAAAAAAATAGAGTCTCATTTCCTATGTACAAGACAAGAGTTAAGTGGAAATAAACATAAGCGGAAGAGGTCCTTTACCCCAAGACTGGTTTTTTAGACAACCCAACTTGAAGCGGGCTCAAAATCAAAAGATCAACCGTATGGCCTTTTCACTATCCTTTGTATGAATTACCTACCATACATGTATTATCAAACGAAACGGGCGATTGAACAAAAAAATGAGTGGATGATTAGGAACACAAAAATGCACAAAGGATTGGTAATGGAGATTATGGAAATTTTCTAAAAAGATATTTCTGCATAACATAACAAGAATACTAATTGGGGCTTTAAATTGGTAGAAATGATAAGGCAGTACTTCCCGCGATTCCGATCCAGAGTATGCTCCTATCCACCCATTAAAGCAATGACTATCAGGAACGAAATAATCCTTTATTTTTGATTTTAGTTTTAGCCCCCTTCTCTTATATCGGTTTTATAAGAAAGAAGAATAGGAACGAAAAACAAACAAGAGAAAAAGAAATCTTTTTTATTCCGTCTTTTTCATATATTTAGCATAGATTTAGAGAGATATAATTTGTCTCATGATTCATTAGCTAATGGAGCGTCTAATTCCTTTTCGTAATCGAAAATGATGGGTTGAAATAAACTATTTATTGATATTTCTGCAAGGAGTTTTTTATTTAAAGATTAAGTTATTACTCAACAAAGTCAAATTATTAACGGGTGAGATCAATTCGGAAGCGCCTTTATTTATTATTATTTTAGAGTATAGCAGACGGAATTCCATTGGTATAATTTTGGACCCTCAAATAGATTTTGACTCTTTCTATTCTACAACCATAGCAAGCTAAATAGTAAATAATACTGATCTGGTCCTTAGATTTCTTTTTGACCCACGAGGAGCCGTATGAGGCGAAAACCTCATGTACGGTTCTGGAATAGCGGTGGGAACAGTGATGTTATCACCGACTATGATTATCTAACAGTTCAAGTACAGTTGATATAGTTGAGGCGCAGTCAAAATATGGTTTTTGGGGATGGAATTTGTGGCGTCAGCCTATAGGATTTCTCGTTTTTCTAATTTCTGCCCTAGCCGAATGCGAGAGATTACCCTTTGATTTACCAGAAGCGGAGGAAGAATTAGTAGCAGGTTATCAAACCGAATATTCGGGTATTAAATTTGGTTTATTTTATGTTGCTTCCTATCTAAATCTATTACTTTCTTCGTTATTTGTAACGGTTCTTTACTTGGGTGGTTGGAATATTTCCATTCCATACATATTTGTTCCTGAGCTATTTGAAATAAATAAAGTGGATGAAATTTTTGGAACTACAATTGGTATCTTTATTACATTAGCTAAAACTTATTTGTTCTTGTTTATTTCTATCACAACAAGATGGACTTTACCTAGGTTAAGAATGGACCAACTTTTAAATCTTGGATGGAAATTTCTTTTACCAATTTCTCTCGGTAATCTATTATTAACAACCTCTTTTCAACTTTTTTCACTGTAAATAACAAACGAATATAATAGACTTGGTTCAAGTTCAAACAAGAGAAAGAAACGAAGATAAAACTATTCATATAGATTCCTGATATGTTCCCTATGGTAACTGGGTTCATGAATTATGGTCAACAAACAGTACGAGCAGCAAGGTACATTGGTCAAAGTTTCATGATTACCTTATCCCACGCAAATCGTTTGCCTGTAACTATTCAATATCCTTATGAAAAATTAATCACATTGGAGCGTTTCCGCGGCCGAATCCATTTCGAATTTGATAAATGTATTGCTTGTGAAGTATGTGTTCGTGTATGTCCTATAGATCTGCCTGTTGTTGATTGGAAATTTGAAACTGATATTCGAAAAAAACGATTACTTAATTACAGTATTGATTTCGGAATTTGTATATTTTGTGGTAACTGTGTTGAGTATTGTCCAACAAATTGTTTATCGATGACTGAAGAATATGAACTTTCTACTTACGACCGTCACGAGTTGAATTATAATCAAATTGCTTTGGGCCGTTTACCAATATCAGTAATTGATGATTATACAATTCGAACAATTTGGAATTCGCCTCAAAGAAAAACTGAGTAGGTAACCGCCCTATTCTATTAAATAAAGAGAAATTACCAATTCTTAAGGTTCAGTTTTGGTTTCAATTAAAAGAATGAGATAAGGTCTTTCTCTTTGTTTGGCCAATAATGAAAAATTCAACTAGAAATTCATTGGTTGATGAGAATTTCGACTTTTTTATTAAAAATCTATCAATAGAGTCGTAATTATTAGGAACCTATCATAAAATGAAAATCAAAAAAACCTTTCTTTTTTTCCCGGTCGGGTCAATAAGATCATGAAAAGCATTTCAATTTATCTCCTATTTTACATATAATGGATTTGCCTGGACCAATACACGATTTTCTTATAGTTTTACTGGGATCGGGTCTTATATTAGGGGGACTGGGAGTAGTATTACTTACCAATCCAATTTATTCTGCCTTTTCGTTGGGATTGGTTCTTGTTTGTATATCCTTATTCTATATTCTTTCAAATTCTCATTTTGTAGCCGCTGCCCAGCTCCTTATTTATGTAGGAGCCATAAATGTTTTAATCATATTTGCTGTCATGTTCATGAATGGTTCAGAATATTACAAGGATTTGAATCTGTCGATCGTTGGGGATGGGGTTACTTCACTGGTTTGTACAAGTATTCTTCTTTCGCTAATTACTACCATTTTCGATACGTCATGGTACGGGATTATTTGGACTACAAGATCAAACCAACTTATAGAACAAGATTTGATAAGTAATAGTCAACAAATTGGAATTCATTTATCAACAGATTTTTTTCTTCCATTTGAACTGATTTCAATAATTCTTTTAGTTGGTTTGATAGGCGCAATTGCTGTGGCTCGTCAGTAATAAATCATTATAACTAGCAACAGCAAACAATCAAAATTTCACTTTCTTCTATGTTATCCCACCTATTTCACAAAAATTCTATTTGAATACTGTTCATGTCTAAAAGGGAGATTCTTTTATTTGATCTATTTTCAATACATTCTTTTGTTCCGTACTTGTTCTATTCTAGTCAATCTCGAATCTGTTGAATTATTGTTCATATTGAAATGAACCGACATTGATAAGGAGTTGGTCAATGATGCTCGAACATGTACTTGTTTTGAGTGCCTATTTATTTTCTATCGGTATTTATGGATTAATCACGAGTCGAAACATGGTTAGGGCTCTTATGTGTCTTGAACTTATATTGAATGCAGTTAATATCAATTTTGTAACATTTTCTGATTTTTTTGATAGTCGCCAGTTAAAGGGAGATATTTTCTCAATTTTTGTTATAGCTATTGCAGCCGCTGAAGCAGCTATTGGATTGGCTATTGTTTCGTCAATTTATCGTAACAGAAAATCAACGCGTATCAATCAATCGACTTTATTGAATAAGTAGGAATAATAATCAAAATTAGAATATCCACCACTTTGAATTAGCATGTAGAATATGGTAGAATCTAGATTCTATTTATGAAAACGTAAGAAATCAAAGTATCTTAGCCACTTCTCATGAGCTGATCCAGAAGTCAATTGATTAGAAAATTTCTGGTAAATCGTTGATTCATCTGGCGTTTAAATATATGATTCATTTACAAGTTTACTAGATCGAAATTTGATAACGTTCAAAAATTCATAGATCCCATGTCACATTCAGTAAAAATTTATGATACATGCATAGGGTGTACCCAATGTGTCCGAGCGTGCCCCACCGATGTGTTAGAAATGATACCTTGGGATGGATGCAAAGCTAAACAAATTGCTTCCGCCCCAAGAACAGAAGATTGTGTTGGTTGTAAGAGATGTGAATCTGCCTGTCCAACGGATTTCTTGAGTGTTCGAGTTTATTTATGGCATGAAACAACTCGAAGTATGGGTCTAGCTTATTGATATGTTCCGTAAAACCCACTTGAATACATTTTGAATACATTTTCTTTTTTTACTGAAAAAACCCGTACTCGAAAAAAAAATCATAAAGATTCTATTTTCGAGCGCGGGTTTTTCTGGTCCAAGTGTATCTTGTCTTTACCACGAATTCTTTTCCTTGGTTAACAATAATTGTAGTTTTGCCAATATCTGCGGGCTCTTTAATTTTCTTTCTTCCTCATAGAGGAAATAAGCTAATTAGGTGGTATACCATTTCTATATCCACCTTAGAACTACTTCTAATGACCTATGTATTTTGTTATCATTTCCAATTGGACGATCCATTAATCCAGCTGGCGGAAGATTATAAATGGATCAATTTTTTTGATTTTTACTGGAGATTGGGAATAGATGGACTTTCTATAGGACCTATTTTACTGACAGGATTTATAACAACTTTAGCTACTTTAGCGGCTTGGCCAGTTACTCGGGATTCCCGACTATTCCATTTCCTGATGTTAGCAATGTACAGTGGTCAAATAGGATCATTTTCTTCTCGAGACCTTTTACTTTTTTTCATCATGTGGGAGTTAGAATTAATTCCTGTTTATCTACTTCTATCTATGTGGGGGGGAAAGAAACGCCTGTATTCAGCTACAAAGTTTATTTTGTACACTGCGGGAGGTTCCATTTTTCTATTAGTAGGGGTTTTGGGTATCGGTTTATATGGTTCTAATGACCCAACATTCAATTTTGAAACATTAGCTAATCAATCGTATCCTCTCGCACTGGAAATAATATTCTATATTGGATTTCTTATTGCTTTTGCTGTCAAATCACCGATTATACCCTTACATACATGGTTACCAGACACCCATGGGGAGGCACATTATAGTACTTGTATGCTTCTAGCCGGAATCTTATTAAAAATGGGAGCATATGGATTAGTTCGGATCAATATGGAATTATTACCCCATGCTCATTCTATATTTTCTCCCTGGTTGATGATAGTAGGCACAATGCAAATAATTTATGCAGCTTCAACATCTCTTGGTCAACGTAATTTAAAAAAAAGAATAGCCAATTCCTCTGTATCTCATATGGGTTTCATAATTATAGGAATTGGCTCTATAACCGATACGGGACTCAACGGAGCCTTTTTACAAATAATATCTCATGGATTTATTGGCGCTGCACTTTTTTTCTTGGCAGGAACGAGTTATGATAGAATACGTCTTGTTTATCTCGACGAAATGGGCGGAATGGCTCTTCCAATTCCAAAAATGTTTACGATGTTCAGTATCTTATCGATGGCTTCTCTTGCATTACCGGGCATGAGTGGTTTTGTTGCAGAATTGATAGTCTTTTTTGGAATAATTAGTAGTCAAAAATCTTTTTTAATGCCAAAAATATTCATTCTTTTTGTAATGGCAAGTGGAATGATATTAACTCCTATTTATTTATTATCTATGTCATGTCAAATGTTCTACGGATACAAGCTATTTAATGCTCCAAACTCCTATTTTTTTGATTCTGGACCAAGAGAGTTATTTGTTTCGATCTCTATCTTTCTACCCGTAATAGGTATTGGTATTTATCCGGATTTCGTTTTCTCACTATCGGGTGAGAAAGTCGAAGCTATTCTAGCTAATTATTTTTATAGATAGGTTTTATGAAAAAAGAAATTCTAGTATCTTTAAAATGATTTTGCAAACGATTTTTCAAATCATTTGCAAAATCAAAAGGATTCCCTTTACAATCCAAAAAAGAAATTCTATTCTAGTATTTTTCTTTTTTTTCTAATGATTTTCAAGATTCCCCTTAGAATCAAAAAAAGAAATTCTAGTATTTTTTTGAAAACCATTTGAAAAGTAAGGGGTGAAAAAAAATCATTTTTTTTCTTAGGGTCATATTCAGCTTGAATAATGGAATAAAATAAGGCGAAAGGCCTCTGTGAGAACCTTTTGAATCACTCCGCTACTTGTACTTGATTCAAAAGATTCTTTTCTTAGCGGTTAAAATGAAGTTTTCTTATGTTATGTATATAGCATGCTGTCCTATGTTTGTATTTGTTATGCTTTTTCATTCAATTTCTTATGTTATGTATTTTTTCATTCAATTCGATGTTAATCGAAATGAACCATAGCTATGTAAACCTATTCCTAATAGATTGACCCCAAAATAGCATATCCAAATTATAAGAAAGCCCGCGGAAGCCACAATTGCAGAATTTACACCTTCCAAATTTGGATTTGTTCGGGTATGTAAATAAATCGCGAATATGGTCCAAGTAATAAATGCCCAAGTTTCCTTGGGATCCCAATTCCAATATGATCCCCATGCCTCATTAGCCCATACTGCTCCCGAAAGAATCCCTATGGTTAAAAAGAGAAACCCGAGACTAATAATACGATAACTCCAATAATCCAATTGTTGAACCAATTGATACCTGTAATAATTTCGAGAATAAATAAAATAAGTGTTTAGTAAAACATTCTTTCTCTCATTCAGGTATTTAATTTCCCCAAAGGAAAATGCCGTATTTAATAAAATATTGCTTTTGCTAAAAATCTTTATGACTTTTCGAAATGTAATGACTAGAAGGGCTACTGATAATAATGATCCACATAAAAGAGCTGCATAGCTGAATACCATCATACTTACGTGCATCATTAACCACTGGGATTGGAGAGCAGGTACTAATAGTGCGGATTGATGCATTTTGGTTAAAAGACCCGAAGTAACAAAGCCTTGGGTAAAAATAGCACTTGATGCGGTTATTGCACTTAAAGCATTTTTATGCTTTTTAAAATGAAAATAGGAAACCATATGAATAACGGAGAAACTCCATGAAAGAAAGATTAATGATTCATATAAATTACTTAAAGGAAAATTCCCCGAATAAATCCAACGAGTGACTAATAATCCTGTTATACAGAAAAGGGTAGCTATCATACCCCTTTCTGATGAATCATATAGTCCTACAACTTCATCGACTAATAAAGTTAAAAAATGAATTGTAATTACAATTGAAACGACCGAAAAGGATATATGAGTTAATATATGTTCTAAAATTGAAAAAATCATAAAATAAAGATTATGAAAAAAGGAGAAGGTTTCTCGATTATTATTATATGAAATGGAAATTTGGAATTTTTTATTTATTATAGTACTTATATTATACCTTTTTTATAAGACGCTATGCCACTACTCGGACTCGAACCGAGATGCTCTAGCACTGCTTCCTAAGAATAGCGTGTCTACCGATTTTATAAGACGCTATGCCGCTACTCGGACTCGAACCGAGATGCTCTAGCACTGCTTCCTAAGAGCAGCGTGTCTACCAATTTCACCATAGCGGCTTGCTCAAAATAATAATAACTCATGTTTTATTCATATTCAACCGTCGAGATTGAATGAAGGGGTCAATCCAATGCAATATTGATTTTGTAGGAAGCTTTCAAATTGATGAATAAAAACTCGTTTAATTTCATTTCAATAGAAGTTGGAGGGTTAAAAAAAGAATCTTTATTATCCTTTTATTTTATTTAATTAATAATTTCTAGTTTCTAAAGTAAAGTAACAAGAACGGAAGTTTTGTAGTTCCTGTTTTACTAAAATCGAACTTTTTCGTTCTAACTAAACTAAATAGTTGTGACTTCCATTCATGAATAGAGCTCAAAACAAAATGTTCTTTATCATTTCCATTTGTTAATAATTCATTTTATTTACATATAATATGATTTTGATGAATGAATCACTGAATAAAAAAGATGGTTTTGAGTCTCACAATTTAAACATGGCATCTACAGATTTCAAAGGATTTCAAAAAATTTATGTAATTTGCATAGCTTTGGATTGTCGTAAACATGTCTAATGTAAAAAAGTTTTGATTCCTATCATAATAGGGCCATCCTTTAAAAAATGATTTCTAATTTAGAATTCGAAAAAAATGACTTGCTTCATCTTCCCATACAAACATAGGATTTTTTTATCACTTTAAATTAAATTGAGGCATTATTTGTGTATCCACTAAATAGGAAAAGGTCTCTTTCCCAATTGGGTTTATGGGAAGGATATAGAGTAATTCAGAGTAATACTACTTCAGATTCAGAAAGTTACAAAATGAAAATTTCATCAATTAGTTTCAAGAACCCATTGATTTTGACTAAACTAAGGATCTTATATATATATATATCTTCCGCTATAATAATAATAAATACTATATAGATAATAAATACGATATAGAAAATATAGAAAATAGAAATAAAACACTAACAAGTTATTATAACACACAAATAGGCAAATTAATAATATATAATACACAAATAGGAATAGGCGATGGGGAAATAAGAATCCCCCACCCCGAAAAAACAAGAAAAGATGAACTCAACTAATTATTCTTAAATATTAAAACAAAAAGGAGTAAATTACTATATTTATTATTATTCTCATTTTTATTATAATTTTTTTTTATTAGAATTAGATTTGATTAAAAATCAGTAGCCAAAATCATTAGTCAAAAACATCAAGTAATTCACTAAATGAATTTTTGAATAAAGCTGACTCAGATTATTTCAATGTTTTGTTATTTTTTTCCGTAGAAAGAAAACCTTTTGAATCCCCCTCCCCGTAGAAAGAAAAACTTTTTGAATTCCCCATAGAAACAGACTTTGCGAATGAAAAAGCTTTTAACGCTGCCCAATAGGCCTTATTTTTCCAAATATTTTTACAAATAAGCTTTTTTGCTCTAGAAGTACGCTTTTTTGGAACTGCCATTAGAAAAAAAAAAGTTCTTTAGTGCTATAGTAGTATGTGAAAGACATTTTTCAAAATGATCTACCTTTTTTTCTTTATTTCAGTATTTATGTATTTTTTTTTAATTTCATTTCCTCTATATTTTTAGATATTTTTTGATTAGACTATAAAAATAGATTTTCTTTTTTACTAATTTTTGAGTTTAATTTTAATTAATTATATGGAAAAAAATGGAAAGAGGGATCTTGAAGAATTTTTTCTAAAAGATAAACATAAATCTCATTTATTGTAATAGACGACAATCAATAAAATTAGTTCTGCAATAAAAAATGAAAATAAACTCGTTAATAAAATGAGTATAAATGGAAATTAAGTAGTTTTTTTTTATTTTATTGAGTTGAGTCACTAGTGTCAACCTATGATTCATATCAAAATAAAGTACTTTGTTTTGTGGTTTAATTCTTTATTCTTGATCTATATATAGTATCAAAATGATTGTAAGACATAATATAATAATCAAATATGTAATAATTGATATATTCATAACAATCTTACTTACTAAAAACGAAAAACAAAGTCATTTTTTTTTTCACTAGTAAAGTGGTCATATTTTTTGACCACTTTTTTTTATAGGATTTGAATACTTTGTTTTTAATTAGAAATAGTTGAGAAAGATTGAGAATAATTAAAAAGAGAAAATTCTATTTAACCTTGCAATATCTTGATTTTTTTTTTATTTTTTTGCTCCCTTTATTAAGAATAATAGATAAGAGCCGGTGAATCAGAAAGAAAATGAAAAGATTCATTAAGAAAAAAAGTTTTTATGGAGCATACATATAAATATTCATGGATCGTACCTTTCGTTCCACTTACAATTCCTATTTTAATAGGAGTGGGACTTTTGCTTTTTCCGACGGCAACAAAAAATCTTCGGCGTATGTGGGCTTTTCCGAGTATTTTATTATTAAGTATAGTTATGATTTTTTCGGTCTATCTATCTCTTCAACAAATAAATAGAAATTCTACATATCAATATGTCTGGTCCTGGTCCATCAATAATGATTTATCTTTCGAGTTGGGCTGCTTTCTTGATTCACTTACTTCGATTATGTTAATCTTAATCACTACTGTTGGAATTTTAGTTCTTATTTATAGTGACAATTATATGTCTCATGATCAAGGCTATTTGAGATTTTTTGCTTATCTGAGTTTGTTCAATACTTCAATGTTGGGATTAGTTACTAGTTCTAATTTCATACAAATTTATATTTTTTGGGAATTGGTTGGAATGTGTTCTTATCTATTAATAGGTTTTTGGTTCACACGACCCCTTGCAGCAAATGCTTGTCAAAAAGCATTTGTAAGTAATCGTGTAGGCGATTTTGGATTATTATTAGGAATCTTGGGTCTTTATTGGATAACAGGCAGTTTCGAATTCCAAGATTTGTTGGAACTATTCAATAACTTGATCTTGATTTCTAATAATCAGAGTCATTTCTTATTTCTTACTTTATGTTCCTTTCTTTTATTTTGTGGCGCAGTTGCTAAATCCGCGCAATTCCCCCTTCATATATGGTTACCTGATGCTATGGAGGGGCCTACCCCTATTTCGGCTCTTATACATGCTGCTACTATGGTAGCGGCAGGAATTTTTCTTGTAGCCCGCCTTCTTCCTCTTTTTATATTCATACCTTCCATAATGAATCTAATATCTTTAATAGGTATAGTAACAGTATTTTTAGGGGCGACTTTAGCTCTTGCTCAAAAAGATATTAAGAGAGGTTTAGCCTATTCTACAATGTCTCAATTGGGTTATATGATGTTGGCTTTAGGCATGGGATCTTATCGAGCCGCTTTATTTCATTTGATTACTCATGCTTATTCGAAAGCATTGTTGTTTTTAGGATCTGGATCCATTATTCATTCAATGGAAGCTATTGTTGGATATTCTCCATATAAAAGTCAGAATCTTGCTTTTATGGGCGGTTTAAGAAAGCATGTGCCAATTACAAAAACTGCTTTTTTAATGGGAACGCTTTCTCTTTGTGGTATTCCCCCCCTTGCCTGTTTTTGGTCAAAAGAT